TGAATGTCAACTAAGTATCGTAAGTAAACGGATCCCGGTTGTTCAATCATTTGATAACCAGAGTCATTCTTTGAGAAATGATCACTATGAGTCAGACTCAATAGAATTTTATCAATCCTTTCTTCCTTCGTTAAGGTGGAGAACTGAACCAAGAATTCTCTTTCTTCATCATCAATCGAATCACTGTTCGCGAACCAGGATTCGATTTTATCATCAATCCAAGCACCGTTCACGTTTTTTCTTTTTCTTATCAATGAATAGATCTCTTTACTTGTACGACTTAGATGTCTCGTATTTCTCGAAAAAGTTATTCGATTGATGGGATTTGGTATAAGACTTAGGAAATCGATGATATCGATGAGATTGATATTCAAATATTTCTTCTTAGAACGTATTGATTTGACCCCATAAGCGGGACCACCACCCAATAGCATGTTGCTGCCAAAAGCAGAACCCCGTATTTCTTCTAGAAAATATCCTAATTGTTTCAGAGCAACTAGAAAGAGATTCTTTAACCAGAAAGAATTCAGTTCAGATGGAGGATACCCATCCAGAAGTTTTCGTAACTCAATCATGTATGATGGAATCATCAAAGATTTGATCTTTTCGAACTCTGTCTGTAACTCACTAGAGGCTCGGGAAACAAAGAGAAGATGTGTACGAACGAGATATCCAGCAACAAGAAGAAGGAAAAGGATTGAATAGAAGAACTCCCGAGCATTTGGTGATCCCAGATGTACCCAGAATGAAAGGGGTGACTCATTATTTCGATGAATCATTTCTTCGGACAGAAGAAGACTATGTAAACACTTCCTCGAAATCTGACTTATCCGATTCCGTTGTGGAAGAATCGCCCACCATATTTTCCGAGGAATTCGCCGTGATATATCCATAATATCGTGAAAAATGGATACAACTTTTTGACTGCTACTTCGTATCGGTATCGGCAATAGGTCTAAAAAAGTATCTAAAAGGATGAAATTTAGATGTAGATATTGGTACCCTATCGAAGTTAGATATTTGTACCCTGTCGAAGTAAAGAACCATGGCAGATATGTTTGGAACAGCTTCCATTTTTTTGAGAGATTTGCTCGTAGAAAGATTCTATCCATCTGCCGTTTCTCAACGCATTTCTTTAGACAAAGACTCTGTTTTTTCCTCTTTTTGGCTCGTAAATATTTATCAGAACATGGAATGTGAATCAAACCCATGTTTGAATTGAAATTGAGATTGAGATACTGATGCAAGTTCTTCCCTTCTGAATCAGACGGATTCATATCTGAAAGAGGTTGACAATAAGTTCTTTCTAAATTGACTATTTGTCCCTCTGTTAGAGGTGTTCCAGAAATGTCTGCGATTGCGTAAAGAGCTCTACGAACGAATCGAGCGGATAGAATTGGAAAATCGTTAGGTATGAATATGTTAGATACCCGTGACTCGATCGTTGAAATAGCATCTCTCTCCGAAAAAACATGTTTTTTTTTACCGACGCACAAAGAAAATTTTTTGTTGCCAGTGAACAAGATATTAAGGAATTGTCCATACGTAAGATCATAATTATTGATACGGGCCTTTTCTACATAAAAAGGGAATCTTTTGTTACAATAGAACCAGAAGTGATGTGGATTATTCAAGAATCGAAGTCGATTTGCTTTTAAAAAAGAAGATATCAATGAACTTCTATGAAATGGTTTCACGGGATTCATCCAATTGTCTCGATCGTGGGATAGCATTGAGAAATAGGAATCAGTGTTATCAAAGGATTTCCTGCGATTTTTTCTAGTAGGAGTATGGAATGAGTCAATCGTCCACTTTGGTATCTTATTGAACAAAAATGGTGATATTGTTCCTCCATCGATCAACAATTTCGATTTTTGGGAAGTATTATGATCATCCAATAAGAAGGGTTTCAATTTATTCAAATGAACGATTTGAACACCTATTGATTCTAACAACTGATCGCAGAGTTGATCATTCGGACCTTTGAATTGAGAGATGTGGATCTCGGACCCACGAATGGGGGTATTCCCGAAACTCACAAAGAAAAAAGAAAGTGACTTAGACAAAAAGAGAAGGAACTTGGGCAAAAAGAGAAGGAACTTGGGCAAAAAGAGACGCAAAAAGGTGGACCAAAATAAACGAAGTGGCTTAGAAGGATCTTGTTTGTCGAAAACCCTGGACCAATCAATCGAATATTGATTAATATTAATATTATTAATATATTGATTAATATTAATTAATATATTAATAATATTAATACGTAATCGATCGAACACTACTTGAAAAACTTGAAAACGGCTCTTCTGCTCAGAAACGAAATGTTCCAAATGTTCCTGGAAATTCTTGCTCCCATTGGACCATTTGTATCTATATGCATCAGGATCCCGATTCATGGATCTCTCGGTTCGAGAAAGAAGAGGATCGAACCATTTCTTCTCACTCTTTTTCAAATTTGATAAATGTTGGTTGATCGTATATTTCATTATAGTTCTATGATTCA